TACTCTGATGGATTGTTATCGTGTATTGCTTAATTGAAGCATACCAAGCCTTTCATTCATTTTATTGAAAGGCTTGGTATGCTTCAATTGTATTGTTTGGTGTTATTCTTCATACTTCTTCCCATTCCATCAATAATGGATATGTGCAGTTCCCCTGCATCCAGCAGGAATTGAACCCGCGAGTTCGCCAATTATGAGTTGGGCGCTTTAACCATTCAGCCATGGATGCTGGATAAAGATCATCAACATATTCATTCTATAATATGAGTATAGACTCAGATCTAAAATTGGGTAGTTCGGGATTGGGACCCATTTACATTCTTTCTCTCATACTTGATTCATGTCAAATATTCTCAATAGACATTCAAATAACATTTCATTTCATTGAATTAATTTGATAATAAGCCATACAACTTGTTCGAGAGTTGAGAGTTAGTCATCAATCTTGCTTTGATCCCCTATCAGAGGTCACCGACGACCCACATAAGAACAAACGTTAGCTCATTTTTTATTCTTGGAAGAAATGACTGTTTATTCTTGGAAGAAATGACTGTAGATAGATAAATTGGTTTTTCCGGGGCGGACGTAGCCAAGTGGACCAAGGCAGTGGATTGTGAATCCACCACGCGCGGGTTCAATTCCCGTCGTTCGCCCATAAAAGAAGATAAAAAAAATCGGACTGGATCCGATTCGTTGTCATTTTCCTTCCTACCTATTTAAGTGAAATAAATTATATCCATGGGACATAATGGTATCGGTTGGTTGACACGAGATTTACAATTATATGAAATCAATATATGCTATAAATATTCTATTTATTGGGATAAAACAAAAGGGAGAGGTAAGGGGGGGGTTTCAAATAAATGAAAAAAAGAAGAAGACCCTGGATAATCAAATTGGAAGAGATACAAAGTTATCAATTTCTATGCAATCCATGGACCAAATCCAATTTGATTAGATTGTTAATTCAAATCCTTTCACGTCGGGAGCGCCTTATAAAGCTTTTTGATCCTAGAATTCTCAGTACGTTGCTTTTACGCGATCTACGGAAAAGCAATCCATATTTTTTGGTCAAAGGTATAGTAGTACTTACATTATCGATCCTCATATATCGCTTCAATCATCAAAGTAGTATGATTGATAGAAAAAATTTCTATTCGATTAAACTCTTTCCTATCCATAACTTTATGGAACTTGGAAATGAAACACCGGAAGAATATTTAAAGCCTTTCACTCAAAATTGGTTGAGATTTCCGCATCTTTTACTATCTTTCCAATTGAAAAGATATTACAATCGGGATTTTGATCCCATTAGTTTAAATTCAGGATATGGCAAGAACACGAACAAGAAGGATGAGATTATCTCGAAGAATCAAGGACCGAGCGAAACTCATTCGGAAAATGATGAGAAAGATATCAATTTGAAGATCGATTCAACTCTTAATTCAACCGAAAATGAGTATTGGAAACCTGAAAAATATCTTTGTGAAGATCCATTCACAAGGAATAAAACGGAGATTGAGCAACGAAGAAAAAGATCAATTCTTTGGGATCTTTCTTTTATTGAAAGAGAACAAACAAAAATAGAATCGGATTTGTCCTCAAAGTGTTTATCAAAAGATTATCCAATCTCTTGGGCGAAAGAATTATTTACAGAAGATCAAAGATATACAGAAGAGAATTCCTTTCCTTTGGAGAGGAAAAGATTCATTGAAAATTTTACAAAATCAATTCGCTATTCTTTTTTTTACATATTGCCAATAGATGAACCGTGTATGGGTGGTCCTAGTGCTACTAAAAAGCCCATTGAAGATTTCAACTTATCCAAAAGGTTATTTAAAATAAAAAAAAATGTTTTTTCCCAAGATTTAAGGGATTCAAAATCCTATTCATTAATGAATAGGATAGTTGATCTATGGAAGATAAAAACATATTTTGAAATTGAAAATCCTTCCTTGAATTGTGCTATGCGGAGTTTTACTCTGCCTTGGAATCTATTTTCTGCATTCTGTGATCAAAGCAAAGGAAAATACATATTGCACAAAAATTGTCTGGAAATGACAGATCAATTCACTCTATCAATAACTAAGCCTAGTCAGGTTCATGATAAAATTTCATTTTTTATTTATTATAACAAGAATGGATCGTTGAGATCGGATCGGATCTTCAATCACAGAGAAAAATGGAAGAATCAATCTTTATGGGTCCTACTCAATATTATTGATAAAGCGGATGATTATTTAGATCAAATAATCGACAAACAATTGAGCCAAATCGATTCCAAAAATTGCTTGGAGATAGGAACTCCCTTTAACAATTATAGAACTGAAGCTTTGGGTTGGTATGAATCAATTAAGTATAACATTGACAACAGGTATTCGAAAAATTTATTAAATAGATTCTATTTTATAAATAGGCTCAGTCGCAATTTAAAGGATCAAATTAGAACAAATTTTATAGAAAATGAAAATTTAAATAATGTAACGAAAGATACAATTGACCGGCATTCATCAAGTTGGAAAAAAATTAAGAGAGAATGGTTCAACCATTCTATTATTCGAATTGATAAACATATCAATCGGAATTTGAATGTGTACAAATGGTCCAATCAGACCGAATACTTTATGAAATATTTGAAACAGGTTTTTTCTAAAAAAAACTATTTTAAAATAGTGTTCGATCCAATTGAATTATGTACTAATACTAATCGAGATTCAATTGGTTGGTCTGTGTTTTTATCCCTTTCTGAAAGTACTGTAAAGATCTTAAACTCGAAGTTCGATATCATTTCGAACTTAAATTCTAAGTTCGATATTTTAATTTCGTTTTTTGATTTTGCATTTCATGGGCTCCAAAGTATGAATTATAGACTATTAAATCAGTTGTTAGATCCAATTGGTACTCTAATCGTTCGTTTAAAAAAATTTAAAACCTTTCTTTTGTATGACCATAATCTTTCACAAAGATCGAAATTATTGATTGATGAAGGAACAATTGCACCATTTGTTACGAATAAGATACCAATTAATCCATTGATTATTGACTTTTTCGATAATGAAAATAATCGCATGGAATCATTCGATAACACTTATTTTTCGACGATATCCAACGATCGAGACAATTGGTTGAATCCTGTGAAACTATCTGATCAGAGCTCATTGATAGCTTCTTTTCACGGAGCAAATACGCTCCAATTTTTTGATTATTTGCATCATACTCGGCCAAATTATAGGAATAGATTACCTTCTGATATGAAAAGATTTTATATAAAAAGGAATAATTTTACATATGGACAATTATTCAATCTTTTGATCATCCACAACAATCTATCTTCCTTGCCCATTGGTGAAATAGGACCCGTTCACTCAGAAAAAGAGACTATTTCATTCATCAAATCACAAGTATCTAACATATTATTACCTAAATATTTAAAACGAAAACGAAGTGGTGACCAAACGTTTGTATTAATCTATGATTTGTACAGATCCTTCAATTTACTAACTCGATTGAATCCATTCGTTCGTGAAAAGAGATATCTTTCTTCGATCGAAGAGATTTCTACAACGCCTTTAACAAAAGAACAAATAGTCAATTTTGAAAAAAATTTTTGCCAACCTTTTTTTAAAAGATCCGATTCAGAAGAAAACAACTTTGATCAATGCTTTAAAAGGGGTTTCAGTTCAAACGTGGGTCTTATTCAAACTCGATCTTATCAAGATGATTTACTATCCGAAATGTTTTCCAATAAGAACGAGGAAATTTTTCCTCGTATTCAAGATTGGTTTGTAACCGAATGTTTAAAAAACAAAATAGTAAACGAAGACATAGATGGAAGGAGTACCCTTTCTAATTCATCTAAAGAGGAACAGAATATTTATAGGATCTCTCAAATAGATAGTATTTTTTCAAAATGGGATTTGTTCAAAACATATATGCCCTGGTTTTTTACCTCTGCATGGTGTAAATATATTGAAAATATGCTTTTAGATACTCTTTCGGAGATATTACTACATGGCAGTAATCCATTTGTATCTATTTTGCAAAATATTAAGCATAATATTTTGCTTAAACGGAATATATTGTGGGAACTTTCTCATCCATTATGGGAACCTATACAATGTAAATTGAGAACGAATCTTATTAATAAGTTTTTTTTTCCAAGTAATAATTTCAAGGATTTTTTCCCTTACTGCAAGGATTTTTTAATAGAGGAAACTAGTGATCGAGAGAAGTCATCAGTTCCATTCATATGGGCACATATGAGATTACTAAATGCTCGGGGGTATAAATATGGGATTCTTATCCCTTTTTTCGTTCTTGGGTATTCTATTCTTCAATATTTTAAAGTTATTTCTTTCACCTTTATCAATATAAAGAGATACTTTGAACTCATCAAGTATTTAAAGCATCCATCATACGTGATAGAGTTGCAAAAAATGATTAATCCTCCCGTGCCTAATAGCTTTCTCTATTATACAATAGACAGAGACAGATCCAGTTCTCTTCCACAGATTATTAATAGTTTTTTTTCTATGAATATGAAGAGGAAGAGGAAGACGAAGAGGAAGACGAAGAATAGAAATATAAAATTGCTTATAACTATAATAAGAGAGTTGAACGGATTGTGCTCTAGTATGGATATCTCCGAAAAAGAGATGAACTTACTAGTTCAGTTTCTAATGACGGAAAAAGCCCTTTTTAAATTTGAATCAATTTTTACTTACAGTCATAATTTATTCAAGAATGAATTTGGAGATCAAATCATTAGACAGCCAGGGCTTATTCACTTACGATATTTGGCCTACACTTATCAAAAAGGTCTAATTAATTACGGGTTCAATCCATTTTGTTTAGCAGAAAGATGGGTATTCCTTGCTTTTTGTCAGAAGATTACCTCTTCACAAATATTGTGTCAAACCAACCCCACATTTCATGGAAAACCTTTCTCACTCCACTCAGGATCATTACTTTCCAAAGGGATTTTACTGATAGGTCCTATGGGAACTGGCCGATCCTATTTGGTCAAAAGTCTAGCAGCAGACTCATATGTTCCTTTAATAAGAATATCTCTGAAGAAGCTCTGGTATGGTGAGTATTTAGATTACCCTCTTGAACGTATTCCTACTGAGTTTGATCCTTTTGTGAAAGACAAAATGGAAGATTTCCATATTACCTTAGAATTGGCGAAAAGCATGTCTCCTTGCATAATATGGATTCCAAACATTCATGAACTGAATTTAAATGACGCAACTAACTATTTATTTGGTTTTGGCTTCACTGACTTGTTCCTTAGTGTATTAATGAACAATCTCTTTAGATTTAGAGATGGTGAAAAAGATTCTATGAGAAATATTCTTGTTATTGCTTCGACTCATATCCCCCAAAGAGTGGATCCAGCTCTAATAGCTCCAAATCGATTAGATAGATCGATCAATATTCGAATGCTTGTTATCCCACAACGACAAAGGGAATTTCCTATTCTTTTATGTAGCAAAGGATTATACTCGGGAAAATTTCCCGATGAATTTGGATCTATAACCATAGATTATGCTGTACGAGATCTAGCAGCACTGGCCGATGAAGCCTTAATACTTAGTATTACCCGAAATAAATCAGTTATAGACACTAATACAATTCGATCCGCTATTTATAGGCAAATTTTTCATTTACAATCTATGGATAATCAGGTTGGATCCAGTCAAAATGACGAAAGAATTATCTACAAAGTAGGAAAGGCTTTTATACAAAATACGCTTAGAAGAAATTCTCCCATGAATCCTCTATCTACAAAAAAGGAATTATGGAAGAAAAGGTTTTGTTATTTGTCCGAATGGTATTTAGAACCTTCGATTGCCGAAACAACTATGAAGGAATTGACCATACTTCCCCATATTTTGGGTTGCTTGGCCGGATCAGCGGCTCGAGATTCTTGGTCTATATCAGAACGAAATAGAGAGAATTGGATTCCTTTCGATAAATTAGCTGAGCATGATCTTGATATAGCTTCTAGTCTTTTAGAAAGTATTCTGGTGGAGTTTCCATTTTCTAGGTTAGGAATATGTCGGGGTAAGTCCGATAAGGATCAGATCACATTTGCTCCTCAACTCAAAATGAGAGATAATCTAGATCTGATACGATTTATGAAAGAATATGAATTGAAGTTTACTCCCGGCGCAAAACAAAGGGATATGGATGAAGAATTAATAAAGAATGTAGTTTGGACTCCTAGGATCTGGCGTCTTAGTTTTCTTCGCAGTAATAGATTCGATCATATAAAAACACCCAATTCATTGGGATCTTCGTATCAGTTCGGATCGTTAAGAAAACGGCAGATGGACAGATCTCTATTTCCTATACAATATCCGAAGCAATATAAATACTCTAAGAAACCACTGTTCTTTATAGGAAGACGATTTCTTTGGGATTCCTTCCTATTTCAAGAGCAGCGCCCTGTGTTTTCACGCCGAGAATTTTTCGCAAATGAAGAACTGCTGAAAAGGCTTTATATTACTTATGGTGCAAGAAGATTAATAGCACAACCTGATTTTTTCCCTAAAAAAAGTATCCAAAGTTTTTTTCGTAGATATGATTCAAAATCCACGATCAATTCGGTTTTGGTCATGAATTGGTGGAAACCATTGTCTCTTAGACATAGACATATCGAGCATTTCAAACGCATTCAAGCGATTGGTATCCAATTGGAACGTATGCAGCCATATTTTCCTATATATTCATATAACCGTTGGTTGACCGAAAATTCGAGAGAAAGGGTTGACCGCTTCCAATCGTTAATTCATCGCCAAAGATGGCTCGGAACCAATAGGTTATTATCTAATGAATCTTTTCTTTATAATACTCTATTCGAGAGTTATCAATATTTATCAAATCTGTTCCTATCTAACAGAATGTTATTGGATCAAATTACAAAGACATTGTTGGAGAATAAATGGCTTTTTCCCAATGAAATTGAACACTCAATTCATACAACAGGATTAAGATTTGATATCAGCTGGGAGAATATGGAATGAAGTAAAAGAAAATTGACCGGGCAGTAGGGTCGTGGGAATCAATGAGAGGTTCTACATATGCTCCAATTTAAGATCCTATAAAGACTTGATAGATCTTTAATTTGAGGTTCCTCACTCCGAGATCTCGACCATGTAAGAGTAAGCATAGTCTAATAATATCTCATTAAGTTAACTAGACTATGCTTACTCCTTATTTCCTCGATTTCGGTTCTAGCATTATTTTTTTTCCACACTATTTGAAGAGAGGAAAGGATAGAGTCACAGGATCCGACATGGATATAGTTGGTGAGGTTCGGTCGTAACTCCCGTATATTGCAAGATCTTGATAGAGGTGGTATCTGGTCAATCTATGTATCGATCTTCTCAATCTGTGTCCTTAATGAAATATACCTCATAATACGAGGGTGTATTCGGAATGGACTCCTCATTAGGTAGAGAAGATCTGATCCTACCTGTGATCCACTGTCCTATTCCAACAGCGTTAACTTGTAGGTAATCGATCGTCGGAATACCTCGTATCAACAGAGAATCTATCTCAATCTATTGAGATACTCTACGAGATTTGCCATAATATTGCTCATTCAATAAGCATGAGCAATATTATGCCTTGAAGAGGACTCGAACCTCCACGCTCTTAAGCACGAGATTTTGAGTCTCGCGTGTCTACCATTTCACCATCAAGGCATCCCAAAAGGAAATTCTATTCCATTCATATATATATATGAAAAATATCCTGATCTATGAATGAACATATGTTAGAGATAGCGTATTCGAGTATTGATATACGATTGGTCATATAGGTTCATCATAAAATTTTTTTTATCTGGAGGAGATTTCCTATAAAACAAGACGACTGAATGAACATCCTTTATTTTTCAATTCAATACAAACCTAAAGAATTGAATATGGTACAAAATAAAAAATATTTTCAAAAACTTTAACTTTTTTCCGTAAAAGTGATGTCTTGGTCCGAGTGGAGGTAGGGGTAACAGTCCTTTTCTTTCTCTTTTCCACATGTCCATAGAAACATTTATAAAAAATAGAGACTGGAAAAAGTAAAGTTCGGACCCAATTCCTACAGTTATGGATATAAGCACAATCCAAATTCCTGGAGAGTTATACATTTGTGTATCTATGAGATCATTTACTATTTCTTGAAGCTAAATCTTTCCCCTGGATAGACCATATAGCCAGAAAGACCATAAACCAGAATGGAAGAAAAGCAAATGAAACTCTTTCAAACGATCTCAGGGTATAATTGAAAATGAAGTTTTCACTTTGTACATGTCAGATCATGAATTAGTAATTTATTTCAATCTCCGAAAGAGTAGAAAAAGTTTCTAACTTCCAAGTTTAGGAGATTTACATAATCTCATGAATAGGATCGAATATTCCTCCATAATCTATCTCCTTTTTCCTTAAGGAAGCCTTCCCAAGAGGACTTAGATCTATCTATGATTTATGCTTTTTTCTTTTTATTTTTTCTCTTTTGTTCCGATAAACATATTGTCCGATCTGAACGGGAATCAATTTCTAATTTATCAGAATATATAAATCCACTATATAGATAGGTAGATCTCGATCCTGTTTATGAGTTAACGAAAATGTGCAAAAGCTCTATTGGCTTCTGCCATTCTATGAGTCTCTTCCTTTTTGCGTATAGCATTGCCATTCCCTCTAGCAGCATCCATTAATTCGTGACTCAATTTGAAATTCATATTTCGACCCGGACGTTTTCGAGATGCCCCTAATAACCAACGAATGGCAAGTACTTTTCCTTGGGTTGATCTTATCTCAGTGGGAACTCGATAAGTCGATCCACCCACACGTCTTGCTTTTACTGTTACATTGGGAGTTACTCTACGTATTGCTTGGCGTAGAACAGATAGTGGATTTTTATCCGTCTTTTGTTGAATCTTTTTGATGGCTCGATAAAGAATTCGATAAGCCAATGATTTTTTTCCGTTTTTAAGAATACGGTTAACCACCATGTTAACTAATCGATTATGATAAATAGGATCGGATTTTGCAGTTTTTTTTTCTGCAGTACTTCGCCGTGACATGAGTGTGAAAAAGGTTCAAGAATCTATTTCATAAAGGCTGAAAATCATTTATTTTTGCTTTTTTACTCCATATTGTAGGGTGGATCTCTAAAGGTATGAAAGATCTCCCTCCAAACCGTACATACGACTTTCGTCGAATACGGCTTTCCACATTATTATATCTGCATAGATGAGATATATTCTTTATGCATATAATTCTGTTTACTCACTCTCAATTGAGTATCCGTTCCCTTTCTTTCTTTTGCTATGATTGGAAATCCTGTATTTTACATATCTATACGATCAAGTCCTTAGGTTTACAAAATAGTGTATAAAAAAGTGTTTCAAATCATTGCTATTTGACTTGAACCCGTTCTAATAAGGTCAAGGTATTTTTGAATTTTCTGTTGAAACAATCAGGGAAAACTTCGAAAATGATTTCGATATTGAACCTTGGACATATAATAGTTCCAATGAAAAATAAGATCGTGTTTTTTTTTTCACGGTAGCCTGCTCTAGTCCCCTTACAAAACGTTCGTTATTAGGTTAGCTATATACTTAACATGTTCCTAGCAATTCACATGGCATCATCATGAAATGATACAAGTATTAGATAAGTAAGAATATACAACGCACTAGAACGCCCTTGTTGACGATCTTTTACTTCGGCAGCATCTAGGGTTCCTCGAACAATGTGATATCTCACACCGGGTAAATCTTTAACCCTTCCTCCTCTTACTAATACTACAGAATGTTCTTGTAAATTATGGTCAATACCAGGTATATAAGCAGTGATTTCAAATCCAGAGGTTAATCGTACTCTGGCAACTTTACGTAAGGCAGAGTTTGGTTTTTTGGGGGTGATAGTGGAAAAGTTGACAGATAAGTTTTCTTCACTGTCACTCTACAAAACCGTACATGAGATTTGCACCTCATACGGCTTCTCGTTCAATTTTTTTTTGTTTCGAAGTAAGATAAATTGGATTATTCTCGTTGTTCGATAATATTAATATTCCCTTCCTTTATACATTATGTCTCAAAGAGTAACTGGAACCAATTAAGTCAAACACATTTTCGTATTCTAACCAAACACTAATGAATCCTATTTGTCCTTTTCGGTCAAAAATATTATGCAAAATATTCGGGATTCCCTCTTCCTTCTCTATTCCCATCCTATAAGTACAGTGCCTGAAGAAATACTCTTTTTGTATGAATCGACATTATTACATGCTAATTCCTTCTTGATATCTCGATATATCATTCCTCCAAATCACAAATTGGATTCGAAATTGACGGGTTAATGTGAGCTTATCCATGTGGTTATACACTGTTCGAATTTGAACAGGAATCAATTTAATGAAAGATCCTGGCTTTCGTGCTTTTGTTGGGGTTGTCCAAGATCATTTCGATGACCTATGTTGAGGGAGATATATATCCATATCTATCTGAGATATGATCTGATCGACTGCGTAAGTCCACACGAATAGCAACCGATACCAGGGAGAGTATACGGAAAAGAAAGTGATTTTTGATCTGATATGATGAACTGATGAACGGCATCAGTCCTATATCTTGTTTCTGTGGACCGGTGGAAAAGTGAGGGCTCAGCGGGAAGAGGATTGTACCACGAGAGAGCGAAGGGGTCAACCTGTTCCGAATAGACAACATGGATTTTGGAAATGTAGTTGTACTCTTACATCGATCCAGATCAAGAAGTATTTCCATCCACGGGGGTAAATATTTGCTCGCTAGACGAGAGGATAGCAGTGCTAGTTACAAATTCTGTTCCGGTAGGATTTCACTTTATTTCTATAAAGTAGTTAACGGTTGCATAGGGTCTTCTCCTTGGTGCAAGAAGAACAATTTGATCCGTATCATCTCTGTATAATCTTGACTCGATCTTGTTCTCCTTGTTCTTCCAAACAATATTGAGTTCTTTCCGTACGCACTAGTGCTAGATCGGATCAAACATGCTGATTCAAGTTCATGTAAAACTTGCTTGATCAAGATAGGTAAAATATTACTGATTTTACGGGACCATATGTTATGATTCGAATCAGTAGGAAATACTACTTTCGACAGGATTCACTCAGAATAGGCTCCAATTTTTTTTCGTAGTAGTGTGAAAAGAAGGAAGGTCTGGCTTCAAGTTGTTCGAGATAAAATAGTGGGATAGTTGTGTTGAGTCTCTCGACCCTTTGGTAAGTTATTATTCATAAGTCAGTTCTCCTTCCAGATGAGAGTAGGGAAGGGATATAACTCAGCGGTAGAGTGTCACCTTGACATGGTGGAAGTCATCAGTTCGAGCCTGATTATCCCTAAACCTAATGTAAGCCCTTCCATATTTTTTGGTCAAAGGTATAGTAGTACTTACATTATCGATCCTCATATATCGCTTCAATCATCAAAGTAGTATGATTGATAGAAAAAATTTCTATTCGATTAAACTCTTTCCTATCCATAACTTTATGGAACTTGGAAATGAAACACCGGAAGAATATTTAAAGCCTTTCACTCAAAATTGGTTGAGATTTCCGCATCTTTTACTATCTTTCCAATTGAAAAGATATTACAATCGGGATTTTGATCCCATTAGTTTAAATTCAGGATATGGCAAGAACACGAACAAGAAGGATGAGATTATCTCGAAGAATCAAGGACCGAGCGAAACTCATTCGGAAAATGATGAGAAAGATATCATCAATTTGAAGATCGATCGTTATATGAATATATCATATAAAATATATGAAAATATATCATGAAAATTGACCTTTCAATTTAAATTGGTAGATTCCATTATTATTTTAATGTTTTTGTCGAGAGAATGGATGGATTGATTCAATTTGCAGCATATTTAGATAAAGAATATGCAGAGTTATCTATCTACGAGAGAAATGAATAAATGAAATACATAAGATGTCTTTCACATCACAATATATGAATTAACCCCATTGTTAATTATGGCAGTTCCAAAAAAGCGTACTTCTAGATCAAAAAAAAAAATTCGTAAAAATGTTCGGAAGGGAAAAGCATATCGGGCCGCAATAAAAGCTTTTTCTTTAGCTAAATCTATCTCCACCGGTCATTCGAAAAGTTTTTATTGCATAGTCAATGATGATTCCTCTGGATCATCCGAATCAAAATTGACAGCAATTGATTTGGATGACCCGTAGCACAACACGAGCCAATATACGACACCACCCTCCAGGACCCTGGAGAACAGTGATCCAAAATCATTTTATTCGGGTACTCCCAAGGGTGGTCGTACGAAAAGGACACGGTCATTAATTAGTTCCACTACAGTACTTTCCTTCAGCCAATCTGGATAAATGATGAATTTATAAACCATTCTTCTATCCATTCTGCCTTCCCACTAGAAAGGGATTAGAGTTAATCCTTTTTTTTTTTAAGGATCCCGAATGAACTTCAGCATTACCATTATGCTACCGAAAATGTAGCATAATCTTATCAACATCCCAATCCATCCATTCCGATCCAAAACTAGGATTAATTTATTATTATTTATAAATAAAGAGAACCTATGGAATCACGCATGGGGATGATATTATTTCATTATGGAATTGCTCGTGCATTTCGTAATAGATGCGCGTTATTGCTTTATGGCGAATAATTACTATAGTTTCAGATATCTTGATTCATTCTTCTTCTGTTTCTGCTCCTCCCAATGATTCATCCCCCTATTGGGTCCCATTTTTTCCCTCCTTTATGGTTGGATAAAAAGAAGTGCTCAATCCTTTAGGAGAACTAAAAGTAATCATCTTTCTTCGTATCTCTACCATTTATAATGCGTAATGCCCAAACCATTGTGACAGAGATACATAAAAAGAGCTGACTAATCTAGTGCAATTTGATCCTATTGATGAAACCCCCTTCTACATCTTAGTAGCTCAAAATAGGATCAATTCATTCATTAACAGCTTATATATGGTAATATTAGCCTGTATGTAATATTATTGGGAGCTATAAATATATTTGGATGTCTCCCCTAAAATTGGAAAGTCTAAATAATAATCATATGGGAGATCATGGATCAGAAACATAGTTTCGTTCTAGATATGTATATAATCAAACCATCCAATCAAAAAAATTATAAAGTGATGGTATAACCATTTATTGTTTGGAATCTAGCTGTTCCGATTCTTCCCATCGTAAGCGAAATAAGCGAAAATTTACATATATTCTTTGTACGATAACGCATGTGACTATTTCCAATTCTCTTTCGGAACAGCGGGATCTGAACCCACGACCTCCATCACCCCAAGATGGCGCGCTACCAAGCTGCGCCATGCTCCGTTATAACTATCAACCAACATAAAATTGATTCAAATGTTAATGCCCGAACTTAGATCTTATTTGGACTTATATTATATTCACAGATCACTCCCTCTGCTAGACACGTTCCATAACATTGACGATCTGGTGTAAATAAGCTAGTATGGTCCCTACGAAGCCGCCATGGTGAAATTGGTAGACACGCTGCTCTTAGGAAGCAGTGCGAGAGCATCTCGGTTCAAATCCGAGTGGCGGTATTTTTCCAGGAAGATCTCATCAATCACTTCTTCCTATGTAACAATATATGTTCAATCTATTTTCATTGTGATGGATCAATCCTATCTTTCCATCATAGATCTCATTCGGGAATAAAACGAATAAATGAGTTTATTATGATATTCATAACTTTAGAACATATATTGGCTCACATCTCTTTTTCTCTCATTTTGGTTGTCACTCTCATTTATTGGGGAACCTTAGTTTATCGAATTGAAGGACTAAGTAGTTCGGGAGGAAAGGGCATGATAGTTACTTTTCTTTGTACAACGGGATTATTAATTAATCGTTGGCTTTATTCAGGACATTTACCGTTGAGTAATTTGTATGAATCATTCATGTTCCTTTCCTGGAGTTCATCCGTGTTCCATATACTTCTAGAAGTACGGAGTCGAGATGATCGGTGGTTAGGTGCAATCACCGCGCCAAGTGCTATGTTAACTCATGGGTTTGCTACTTTAGGTCTTCCGGAGGAAATGCAACGATCCGGAATGTTAGTACCCGCGCTACAATCTCATTGGTCAATGATGCATGTAAGTATGATATTGTTCAGCTATGCAACCCTTTTATGTGGATCCCTAGCATCCATAGCTCTTCTAGTGATTATGTCCGGAGTAAATAGACAGGTTATTTTTGGTGCGATGGACAATTTATTTTCCCGAGCCATTCTTCCCAATGAAAATTTTTATTCACATGAAAAGCAAAAAAGTGATTTGCAATACACTGTTTATTTTTCATCAACGAATTATCGTAAATGTCAATTGATTAAACAATTAGATCATTGGAGTTATCGTGCGATTGGTCTCGGTTTTTCTCTTTCAACCATAGGTACTCTTTCTGGAGCAATATGGGCCAATGAAGCATGGGGATCTTATTGGAGCTGGGATCCAAAAGAGACTTGGGCATTAATTACTTGGACCATATTCGCAATCTATCTGCATACTAGAATGAATAAGGGTTGGCAGGGTGAGGAACCGGCAATTGTGGCTTCTTTAGGATTTTTTATAGTTTGGATCCGTTATTTGGGGGTCAATCTATTAGGAATAGGGTTACACAGCTATGGATGGTTGGAACCATAAATGGACCGAATTCCTGGAAGGAAAAGGAAGGATAGATTCGATCCAGTTCTTTTATGTGATTGATAAGTGACATCAATAACTGGTACAAGTTATTTCAAGTAGTGATTATAGAATGATGGAATCACTACTTGAAATAACTTGAACTATATTAGATTCAAATAAAATAGATTCAAATAAAAGAAAGACGATTTGAACCATTCCTATCATTACCAACCACAGCGAAAAGAAATATAAAATGAGTATGAGGTAGCAATTCCATGTTTGAATTAACCCATTCCCTTTTTTCAATGGAACTCCGGCTACTGAAGCATACATGTACTATAATAATGCGCTTACCCATGTAGGGTAACCGGGTATGTGAAAAAATTGGCGATTTCATTGTATAAGCGATGAAGAACCCTAAATAGAATACTATTTATTATCCAATATTCCTGAACCTAATGTTGGTCTATCAGATCTCTAGAGACCTATACTTAAAGCTCCGATTAGCGGAAAGATAGAATTACTCGCAGTGTATTGTGGCCAAATAGAAACGTCTTTCCCCCCCCCCTCCCTCCGTACGGATAGAAGTGGGTGAACAAAAATTTATTCCAGTTCCCGCATAGGAAATAAAGGTATAATATACCGAGGATAATTGGCTACTGTATATTGCTAACATCAGTAAATGCAACAATCGAGGATTTTTAGTAATTGGCCAAGCAACTGAAATGGCCAAAGTGGTAACAAATCCTGTCAAATAGGTCCGATGGAAAATCCGTCAATTCCCATTCTCCAATGAAAATCAATAAGTCCAGTTATACTCTTTATTCTTTCAATTGGATCAATAATTTATCAAATTGGAAATGGTAATGGACGGAATGTATATATAATGAAAAGGAGTTAGAGTAAACAAATACCTAGAGTATACCATCGAATCAGATCATTCCCTCCTTCTATGGGTGGGAAATAATGGGACTAAGGAACCCCAGATATAGGCGAACCAACAATTATAGTTGAGCGAGCCAAGGTAATTCGCTCATTATAGAAGATACTTTGCATCTCCACTGATTGATAAAAACCCATACTTGATCCAAGATCTCAAGTATGGGTTTTTATCAATCAGTGGATAAAAAAAATATTAATATGAAATGAATTTAACCTTTTTTATTGTGCATATTGATCAGTAAGCTAGACCCATACTGCGCGTTGTCTCATGCCATAAATAAACACGTACACTCAAGAAATCTGTTGGACAAGCGGATTCACACCGCTTACAACCTGCGCAGTCTTCTGTTCTTGGAGCAGAAGCAATTTGCTTAGCTTTACATCCTTCCCAAGGTATCATTTCCAATACATCTGTGGGACAAGCTCGTACGCATTGGGTACAACCAATACATGTATCATAAATTTTGACCGAATGTGCCATTGGATCTCCATTAGTTAGTAAAAAGTTTTAATTTGATAAGATCATATATAGCCAAATCTTCTAATATATGCCCAATAAAGATGGCTAATAACGGGATATTATGAATATAAAACGAATCAATAATTGTAATCTCCATTATATTTGGAACCGATCTGTATTTTTTGGATCATTTCGATCCCCCCAGATCACCCCGAATATGGTCCAATCATGACAGGTAATTTTCCTAATGATTTTTATATGGATCAATCATGTTTTTGATCGACCGTAATACTATAGAGATTTTGATAGATTCTGGTCATATAGAATAGATATATCTTCTGAGATATACCTTATTTTTTTATAAGGTATAGATATACCGATATACGATACTTCATCACCATTTCGACAAATGAAATTGATCGATACGAATTGATTATATGATACGATGTCAGTAGCTGATAAAATAGCTGTTTCAGCGTCTACAATAGCTATAACAAAGATCGATAAGATGCCCCTGGCCGGCTATATTTTAAGATAATCCGAATATGCTACTGAATTTGAATCGACCGTATGCAGTATTGGCGACACATAAGTGCTCTAACCATGTTTCGACTCGTAATACCAATAGATAATGAAGAAAGCACCTCGAACTCGAATAAGTGTATGCTCGAGCATAATAGATCAACCCCTTATACCTTTATCTTCTCAGATACAAAAGTTATATTTAGTTTTTTATTTTCCATTATCTAATGATCTTCTATTATAAGATCAGGAATAGAATTATACTTCTCATCATACTTATTAGACGAAAAAGATATCCAGGTGGATTCATTATGTGCGCGAGAATTTCCAATATTCTGACTCATGATCGCATTCACTAAAAAAAAAAAGTGACCTTATCCACATACCTAATCGGATTGAAATATTTGTATTTCAATGGATCTGGGAATTACATGAACTGGTCTATAATTCCGTTGGTTGATAATAGACTCTGATCAATAATACATGTGACATTCTTAATCAAATTATAAATATCCTGATCCTTATTTATGATCCATCCGGAAAAAAGGTATGGTCTCGACCCATCAGTCCTCTCTGATCGAATCCAAACTGAATCTGAAGAATTGGTAGAAATTCTTTAATCGGTCAGAATGTTCGTCCATAGTTCCTTCGGACAGACAAGTTAAACTTTGAATTGTTTTAATTCTCGAATCTTCGATCACCGATATTGGTAAACGTCCCGGAGCAATATAATCATAATTTCATTCATGACGATCATACATAGGTCGGGAGTTCATATTCTTTCAATCATAAAAAGAAAATTTGATGAACAATACTCAACACAATTTCCACGAAAGATGCAAATTCCAGAATAAATACTATAAATTACCAATCGTTCGTTTTTCCAATCAACAACGGGTGGATTAATCAGGCATAAACGCATACTCCACAAGCAATACTTTGAAAGAATCCGAAGTGTATTCATCCACGAAATCGAGGATGGGAGATCCGTTTTTTATAGGGAGATTTAATAGTCATAGGTAAACGATTCATGTGATATAATGATTATGCATCATTCGCATACCTGTAGCAGAAATAGATCATATATCATGTCCCTATCTCCAAAAATAGAAGAGAATGGAGTTTTAAATATAAGAATAAAAAGTTTGAGCATCGATATTCGCCATGAAAAAAACCAGGCTATAAAAAAAAACTATACGACCCAACTTTAGCATAATCACTCTGCTATAGCTAGCCCTTTGGGATACATATTTCCCGATCGATCTTTTCGGCGCATTTACCTTTATTGCCTCTGCGAACATAGTAGCGCAATAATCCCATTGCGTTACATAGGGGAGATATTGTTCGGTTCTAAACAATTTGCTTCCTACCCCCCCTATGTAAATAATCTGATAGAGGTTCACAGCCAATAAAACTTTACCATCTAGCAATAAGTCGAAGAACAACGTGTATCGATGGATAATGAGGACCCATACTTACCATCAGGGGGTCTTTCAGCAAGCATGATCATGTGTAACCCCTCTTCGATTCGTTTTCTAAATGAGAAAAATAAAAAGAAAAAAGAACGACTGGATCCTGGATCTCTAAAAATTGGATTGGAATTGAAAACTTCGAAATTAACGGGTTTTTAGCCCACGGATACCCAATTGACCAATTAAATCATCGTAACGAAGTTTATCCCTCTTGGATAGATAAACCAGAAGTTGCTTACGTTTGCTCAAAATTTTCCACAAACCCCTTTGGGATGAATAGTCTCTTCCGTGCAATTGCAGATGCTGGGTAAGTCTTAGGACCCGATTGGTTAAATAAAATACCTGAGATTCAACAGATCCTCTCTGTTTATCGGGAATCAGAGATGAACTAATGGACAAATTATTGATCATAAAAAAAACACAAATTTTTCCAGGGCTTAATTTTTTTTCGAGTCAGAAAAAAGAATTAGATCCATTCTTTCATTTTCATGGTTCATATAATAATTCTGATTCGTTCCGTCCGACCATTTAAGAAAAAATGGTCGGATTCTTCCTATCTTCTTGGACGAACATCTGGTTTTAACCTATGGCAAAATATGATACGAGATGTAGAATCTTTTCACATTGATGAAACAGAACGAACAGATTGGTTCAATTTTTGCCATATCCTGAAACTCCATTGAATCAATCCATTCTTTTTTTTTTACGAAAACGGAATTGAAGCAAAAAATTTATCAATTGACAGTTAGGGGATACATACGTATTCTCAACATCGCGGATCGACTCCCATCATTTGTATTGAACCAATATCTATTCATGCAAATAATATCCTCTAATCGATAACTAGGCCAAAGAAAACGTTTAATTATTTGTGTTGTATCTACGCTAAGATGTTGGTCTCTTCCCATGAGTTCTTCATCATTTTGTATGTCTTTTCCATTGGAAAATCCTACATGATCGTTCTCCAGATCAAACCGATTCAAGATTCGAAATTCTCTACGACGTTTTGGAAGCAAAATATCTTCTAAATTGAGGGAACTAAAAATATTTTTTTCATCCCCCAGAATTTTCCCGCGTTGCACAGATCCATCATAAAAATCTCCATCTATCCATTCTCCGGCTCTTTTTTTTAACTTCAATGAAATACTTACGATTTTATACATCAGGAATTGGTCATCCACTATGCTTGATAAACGATATGGTTGGAAGACCATTATTTTTTTATCTTCCCTTATTTCATTGTCATTGCGTACCTTTCCCCGAACATTCCTCTGAAGAGCAAGTTCTTTCGATATTTTATTTGCACTGCTATTCTTCTGAATAGCAATGCAAAAGGCCATTAGACTCAGGTCAATATTTCTCTCTTGGATCCGAAGATATGTTCCCGGATCCTTCATTCCGGACATAACCCTGCAAATATTCGCCAGATAGAAGAAACGTTTTTTCCCTAGAACGTCTACTACTTTGCATTGAAAAAGACCTTTATTAGTTTTTTTCTTTCCATCAGTTTGTTGATCTTCTACTTGACCATCTTGATGTTCTACTTGACCATTTTTATCTTGACCATCTTCTACTTGTTTGTTCTTAACATTTGATCTAATACCTATTATTTGTTCTAGAACATTTGTTGTTTCCTTCCGTTCTTCTTCCTCTATCTTTTTCCGCTCTCGTTCTTCCCGTAAAAGTGAATTTCCTGGTATGAATTTCGATTTAGTTTCATAATATATGTTCTTTATTCCCGAAAGTTCCGGGAATAACCAGAAATTGAGATCTAATTGGGATATTCTCTTCTCGATTTTCGGAGAATCCATAATGCCAACATTTTCTCTTCGCGTCTCGTCAATCCCCTGCTGATTCGTAATAAGATCAGTCTTTTTCTTTTGCCTGTCAATACTTGTTGTATGATCGTAATCACAAGAACGTATAGCATCGTAAATATCAACAGTAGAACGAGAACCATTCACGATATTGAAATCGGTACCCTTCCAATCCTCCTCGATAATATCATTAATAAACTTTTCCTTGAGAATTCCTTCACGATCGGTAATATCCCGCTCATCTGGTATAGCAGGTTGTACTGGTGGTCCGGGAATATCTGTCAAATTGAGAATATCCAAATCTTTTGTAGAATTGAGATAACTATATGATAAGAGATCGTATCTGTAACGTTTGTTCATTTTCCGAAGTAGTCCCAAAAAAGGTTCCATCACAGTCGCAAATATAGAATCTTCTTGTTGTTCATAAGGAACGAATCGTTCTTCATAACACGTACATTGCTTATTTACTATATTTCTACATTTATTTGGGTTTATCCTAGACCATATCTGTGGGGATAAATTGTACCGGTCAAAACATCTCAACCATTGTTTCCAGTCATTCTCTTTCAGATCTTGTGGTTTTTCGTGATCCAATATTCTTTGTATATCTAATGCCCTTATCTGCCATATCTTGTGAAATATATATGCTTGGGACATTGAGAACATGTTTCGATCAGGACGAATTTCAAAATCTTGTATTTTTTCGTTGATTGAATAGTAGTTGGTAATTTTACCTCTATTGATTCTTGAAATATCTTTATTGATAATGAATATTCGTCCGTAAATTGTTGTTATATTCCTCGTGGATCGAATCCAAGCGGATTGAATCCAAAATTTGATATTTGACGCAATGAAATTAATAAAACTTGGTAAGAGATCTCGGTCCATTCTTCGGTCCATTCTTTTGATAAAAAATTTAATTGAATAGAACCTTTTTCGGATTAATTGTACACTTTTATTTCGAAATAAACCAGGTATTCGCCGAATCTGAACCAATCGTTTTTTTAATGTTGATCCCAATATGTTAAAACTTCCCTTCGATCCGGTATGAATCTCTGAATCCACCAGAGACATTCCAGTTATAGGAGAGCTATTTATGATCGCGATAGATTCGATCCGCTCTTTCATTGTGGTCGTCCAATCATCTTGATCTTTCACATTAATTGTTTGGGTTTCATATCCAAATTGATCATTAACTTCGGATGAATCATTTGCACTACCCATAGGGGTAGTCTCACTTAGTAATTTATTTTGTATCCGGTCATTAAGTTCACTCTTGTCTATATATCCAACTCGTGGAACGCGTCTTATTCCTGTAGATCCCATCAATCGTCTCTTCACTTTTTTGAAGATGGGTTTTAAAAATTTGGAAAAAATTCCTATATTTGAGGTTGGATCACCGAAAGGTATGTCAGTTTCTAATCCAAAGGTCGTTAAATAACTCCAACGCAATCTTTTTGCAGATTGGGGTTTGGATCTATGCCAAGGCTTCAAACGAAAAGGAAATAGAAGCTTTATCTGCATACCTTGTGTTTCCCATTTGTCTGGGAATGTTGTTTCAGACAATTCGGTACCATCAGAAGCACATATGACATGCATTTCTCTCCTCATTTCTTCCCAATCTTTGTAAAATTCGGGGACTTGAAATAATAAAATACGACCCATATTTTTGGCTATAATAAGTGATGGTAATATAATATTTTTTCTAATATTTGATTGAGCCATTAATAATAAACCTCTTAAATAGTGCAATTCTGGCCACGTTAAACATAAGGACTCAGCAATTGTCTGCTGGGATAATGGATCTTCGACTCTCTGGATTTTTTCCCTAACTTCTTCCCCGATTTGTTCCTTATCCACTCTACCAGAATCGGACGTGTCATAATAATCTTTAGGATAAGCGGGTATTTCTTTTCTTTTCAAAAAGAAAAGGGAATGTACATTCGGTTGTATCCTCTTCCATATCATAATTTTCCGTCTTTTAGCACGTATGGATCCTTGGATTAAGTTCCGACGATAATCTGCCTCGGCAGAATAACGGTTTTGAACTACTCCTATTCGTCTTTGCCCAATATCAAAGGTCATTGTATCTTTGACCTTTCTTGAAAGAATCCTATTCGATGATAATAGAACTGGGTCTACGTCATCATATTCACCTATCATCAAACCAGATGACCATCGAGGCACATGTTTCCGAATTTCTCTAATTTGGAGAGGTTCATTTAATAGTATTTCCCTGTAAAGGGAAATAAAATCTTTCTTTTCCATTGAATAACGCTTATCCCGAGGTATACCCGCGCGAGATATTAGTAGTATTGTCCACTCATATTGCGCCAAACACTCGAAAAGGAAACACAAATTCTCGTAAACGAAAAGATATTCCTTCTTAAACAGACAAGAAATCGCATCCATTCTTATGATACCTGAGGCCGAAGGTTTTATAAGACGGTCAAATCGGCCGTAAACATAAACTAAAAAGTTTGTGTAGATATCTCCATAACATCTAGCTACTTGCACTGGGACATGTATAATGGATGATCTCCAGGCTATCCACAACCAATATGGTGGTTGGATTTCTGGGGTCTGGATCAGATAAGAGATCTTTTTCATTTTTAATCTATTTAAAGCATATTTGGGTTGAGGAGTTCCGGGATTAGAGGATATAGTGACCGGGACAAGCGAACGAACAGTATATGTAGGTAAGGGCTCCCAGGGTAGTGGAAAGCTTTCGTGTTCCAATTCCTGCCAAAGATAAGAGATATGGTACCCATACCCAAGTGGATCATTCGGGAATCCCTCTTTAGGGTCTCTCATAAATATCTCTATGAAATCCGAAAGATTCGAAATGATCGAATCGTTCAGCATTTGGGGGGACTCAAATTGGTTTATTGTTCCACGGAATGCCCCATTAAGGAATGGATCATACATTTCAGTAAAAGAATCCCCCTTAGAATTGGAGAATTTCACTCTCCTTTCTATAACATTTTCAGCGGGAGATCCATGGCTTAGAGCTTTCACTCGATCCGAAAATTCATTCCCTAAAGAATCTCTTTTTCTTTTCACGGTATGATTCCATCTATAATAAGGATCCTCAGATGAGCAAGAAGTATATAAAAAATCTCTATATCCACCGACGAGCTTTTCCCCAAGGACCAATACACTAGGTAAAAACGTAAAAGAGATTCTTTTTTTTCCATCACTTGAGTATGCGCCAAAAAAATATTGAGAGACTTCGGTCCTCACAGGACCTAGGCGAGTAAATGGGCTATTTCCAATATATCGTATCGGTTGATAAACCCTATTATGATCAAAGCACATAATGGGCCATGGTTGCTGCCGGAAGAACTTTTCTTCTTTTATAAGTTCTTGAAGTTTTTGTGGATCTATAGCCACAGAGCGGTTTTTTCTAGCCATAGCCACGGAGCGGTCATCTCTAGCCATAGTCACAGAGCGGCCATTGTTGTCTTCATAATTTTTACCTTTAAGAAAAGGTAATGGGGCTCTACCCAAATAGAACGAACAATAACAAAGAATAAGTAAACTAAAGGTTCGATTGATATAACGTCTTAATAAAGTATTATCGATAAGTGAATTACGATCTATACGGAAAGATACCCATTTTATAAAAATTGTTAATAGAATATGACCGCCCAACCAACCGCAAAGACCACTTATCATAAAGGATATATTAGGGCTGTAACGAAAAAGAAAGAGGTTCACCAGTCTTGTTAATACGGGATTTGCTAAAAGAATGGGATTCAACAATTGAAGAATTAGACCATCCATAAATAGACTTAGAGCTTTTGGATTGTTGATCGAATTCATGAGGTGCGGAGATTCAGAACTTGAAGGTTTGTCCATAATTTGGAAAAAACGAAAGAACATATATGGTACGACTAATAAAGTTATTGCATAAGGTTTCCACAGCGCTGCATAGATGGGCGAATAATACATGGACAAAAATCCTATTAATTGTCCCGTAATAGAACCACTTATGGCTATTATACCATAGCCAGGTTTTCCCAAAAGGAAGGATCTCGTGGAATAGATTTTAGAGGGACCAAAAGGCAATGTAGCAAGAAATCCATAATATAGCCCAAATATGATGATCGGACCTGAAACTTCTACCCATGAGGATAATGGACCCAATAGTAGACCAAGTACTTTTATCATATTAAAACTCCCTTTGATCTTGATCAAAGAATTATTTTGATAAATTTATGATTTTATCATATATATTATTTCTAAGTATAGAAATAGTTTTTATATTATATAAATAAATATTCGATTTAACATAATTGATTTATAAGAAATATTATAATATCTGGATATTGCATATGCTATTAATATATATTATTTGTTATCTTATTTAACAGGAGTACTGGTATATAACTCGTTGTTCTTTCGAACCAGGGTGGTCCGATCCAAGTTATCTAAATTTTCGTTACGTCGTAGAGGTCGGGTAACCAATTCGAGTACATCTCTCGCATTGGCAAATCCATGAATCTGGGCAAAAGTAAATTCAACTGACCATTTAGTACCAATTCCTCTCGCCCCTAACGGGTTAGCATGAGCCATTCCGGTGATGGCTAAGTCGGGTTGTAGCTCGCGCATACGTCGTATCTGATTCGAATTGTCTGGTTTCTCTACAATTCGTGGTATGGGCATACACATTCTTATACATGTATTTTGTAATAGCGCTAATTCAGCAGCTTGATACCGTTTATCCATATATGGAATACCAATTTCATAAACGATCATACCACATCTGATTAAGAATCTGGCTATAGATATTTCTATTAGATTATCTCCCATGAAAAAGACAGATTTTCCGCGTACCAAATCAAGATAATCTTTTAAACTCTCCCATATCCGTTCCTCTCTTTCCTCCAGACTCTGGGCCTCAATACCAAATACAGGACAAATCCTTTCGATCCAAGCACGCGTTCCGTCCGGACCAATAGGAAAAGGAGCTACGATTAATTCGCATTTTTTTCGTCTTATCAAAGTTGTTGCTGTACGACTAAGAAATGGGTTAACCCCACAAACATAAACTCCATCACCCAGTGATGGAAGATCGGCATATCTCTGAGCGGGCAACCAACCTGATACCTTGATGAATTGGCGTCTTAATTCTGTATCAAGTTGAGAAACCAAATTCGAGGGTAAAGACCCAAAAATAACTAAGGGAGGATGATTTGCATATTCCACCAAATTCTTTTCCTTCAGAAGAGGAAAAGGGAATAATTTTGTTTTAGTTTCTTTTGATTCACCAATGGGTAATTCTTGGTCTGGACAACGATGTGCCATTACAGCTAAGACAGTATCTTCCCCCTGAGTAAAAGCATAATCCAGTCCATTTGCTCTTGCCACTAGAATTGGTACTCCAATTTCATATTCCAATTTGGGTGCCATACCTTCCAAATCCATTTTTATTATTTCTGTAGTACAGGTGCCTATCCATATGATGACGCTGGGGTCTCTATCTTTTCTTATCCGAATACAAAGCGTTTTCAATTCCTCATAATCGTTCAAATGGGCCGATATATCTCCTTCTTCTAATTCTGCCATTGCATAGCGGGGTTCTGCAAAAATCATAACTCCAAGTGCATTTTGGAGAAAATAACCACATGTTTTTGTGCCCACTACCAAAAAGAAACTGTCTTCAATCTTTTGATACAACCAGGATACACAGCTAATAGGACAAAAGCTATGATAATTGCCCGTTTCACATTCAAGCGTTATAGTTTCAACAATTTTTGTCGACATAATAGGGAGGGAATAAAAGGCTAAGGATAAATAAGGAAAAGAAATAATGAATAAAAATACTAGTAACACAAAAGAATGATAACAAGAAATAATAAAATTGTCAACAAATTGACAACAAATTGTGGAGAAGTGGAGAAATTGTTGATTCTAAATCCTCGTAAACCCAAGTAAATTTTCCTTATTATTTTTTTTCTGTCCCCCACCACCAATGGGATTTAGATAAAGATCAGAGAGTAAACTGAATAATTCCCGATCTGGAATCTCTTTTGGGACAATACCTTCTGGTTGGGACAATATTTGATCTGCTATGCCTAGATAATAATTACAAACATAGTTAAGGGATGGTTCAAATCCAACCATTTCAAATAAGGTTTTACCCTTTACTCTGGAAACTCGGATATCCTCAATAATAGGTAATACTTCTATTACGGGCATTGGACAGGCTTCTACATATTTATTTATAAGATCTCTTCTAGATGTACGATTTCCCACCAAGCCTGCTAATCGGAGTGGATGTGTACGAGCTTTTTCCCTTATAGAGGCAGTAATACGATTAGCTGCAAATAATGCATCGAATCCATTATCTGTAATAATAACACAATAATCTGCATAGTTCAATGGAGCGGCAAAACCTCCACAGACCACGTCACCTAATACATCGAATAATATAATATCATATTCGTAAAATGCATTTAATTCTTTTAACAACTTTACAGTTTCTCCCACCACATATCCTCCACACCCGGCTCCTGCGGGTGGACCCCCTGCTTCCACACAATCCACCCCTCCATAACCCTTGTGAATTACATCTTCGGGCCAAATATCCTCATAATGATAATCCTTGGATTGTAAAGTATCTATAATTGTAGGTATTAGAAATCCTGTAAGAGTAAAAGTACTATCGTGTTTGGGATCACACCCAATCTGTAACACTTTTTGACCACGTCTCGCTAGAGCGACTGAGATATTACAACTAGTTGTTGATTTACCGATTCCGCCTTTCCCGTAAACTGCTATTTTCACCGCCAATCCTCCTTTATCTAAATCTAAAAGTTATCTCTTTATTTCAAGGTTCTATATAATCGAATTATTCTTTTTTTAAGTAATACCTAATATTGAATGGTAGCAATAATTATAGATCCTATTGTATTTATAGGTCAATACCTCTAGGGTGGGGTGTCCAAGAGTTGATAAAAAACCTTATTGAGTTTCTCGTTTATACACTGATGATCATGGGTCGGTCCAAAGAACAAGAATCTTGCCCGTATATGGGAACCCTCCGTTGTTCCTCAGTAGCTCAGTGGTAGAGCGGTCGGCTGTTAACTGATTGGTCGTAGGTTCGAATCCTACTTGGGGAGATCCGTTTTATTCAAAATAAAGCTCGTTTTTACCATTAGGAGTAAGTCAAACGTTACCTGTCCTTGTTCATAATATATGAATGCACAATCGCCACAGGATCAAGAT